ATTAATAAATCTACCTCTAATAATAAAGAGGTAGATTTAATATAATATTAAATTCTTATTATTTATATTAAATATATTATTATTATTAATATATTTATTATATTAAATAATTTAATTTATATTAATCTTTCTTTTTTTACGAAGTAAAAAAAAAAAAGAAAGGATTAATTATTTTAGTTTATCTATTAATTGGTTATTTATTGTTATTGAATATATATATTATTATAGTGATTATTAAAATTATTATTAAAATGATTTGTTATAATTAATGACATTAAGTTTTTATTACTCATATATTATTTTCTATAAAAAATATTATATTTTAAATATAAATATAGTTATATTATACCTGATAGATTTGTTTATAATTAATTCTTGTATCCCTATATACAATAATATTATATACTTTATTATTATATACTTTATTGTATTGTTTACATATAAGCATTCTTCTATTATCTCCCGATAGATTTGTTTATAATTAATTCTTGTATCCCTATATACAATAATATTATATACTTTATTATTATATACTTTATTGTATTGTTTACATATAAGCATTCTTCTATTATCTCCCGATAGATTTGTTTATAATTAATTCTTGTATCCCTATATACAATAATATTATATACTTTATTATTATATACTTTATTGTATTGTTTACATATAAGCATTCTTCTATTATCTCCCGATAGATTTGTTTATAATTAATTCTTGTATCCCTATATACAATAATATTATATACTTTATTATTAATTGTAGTATAAGTTTTATTCTTGCTTTAAATTGTTAAATTTTTATATTAATTATATGGTTTTTATTTAATTTTTTATTTTCAGTAATAAGTATTATCAATTAATTTTATTTTTATTAAGATATATAATTATATTAGATTAAAATTGTGCCAGCATTCGCGGTTATACAATTTATTTAATTTAACATTTTTAAGTTTTACTAATTAAATTATTGTGAGTAATTTATTTTAAAATTTAGGTGGAATTTATTTTAAAATAATAATCTCTTTTTAATTTTTATTAAATTTTATTTTTTGACTAGGATTAGATACCCTATTATTTTTAATTTAATTATTAATTTGAATATTACCAGTTAGGTTCTGTTAAACTCAAAGAATTTGGCGGTAATTTATTTTTTTAGAGGAATTTGGTTTTTAATTGATAAACCACGATAAATTTAACTTTTTTTTTATTCATATATCTCTATAATTTGGAATGTTTTTTTAATATATTTTCTTTATTTATTTAAAAAATTATATTAGGTCAAGGTGTGGTTTTGGAGAAGTAAATTTGAATTACTTTACTTATAAATAATTTAGATATTTTAAAAATTTTTAAATTTAAAATAGAATTTAATAGTAAATAAAAATAATTATTTTTATTGAATTTTACACTAAATTATGTACATATTGCCCGTCACTCTCATTTAAGTTGAGATAAGTCGTAACAAAGTAATTTTACTGGAAAGTGAAGTTAGAAAGTCAAAATGTAGCTTATTTATAAAGCTAATTAGTTACATTAATATGAAAGTATATTACTCTTTTTGATTTTTAAATTATTTATATATATATTTTTTTTTATTGTTTTAGTATAGTAAGAAATTATTTTTATTAATTCTTTACAGGGTATTTTTATAATTTTATTAGATTTTTATAGTACCTTTTGTATCAGGGTGAATTAATTAATTTATTTATTTATTATTCCCGAAATTAAAAGGTCAATTAAAATTTTATTTTATTTATTTTAAAAAGTAGTTAAAATTTTTTTTTGTAGAGATATTCTATTCGATTTTAATTATATCTGGTTATTTAAGAATAAATTAAATTTTTTTTTTATTATTTTAATAAATAATTAATAAGGGATAATCTTTATTAATTTATAAAATTTTTATTTAAGATACTTTTAATATTTTTTATATTTTATATTTAGTTATTAACATATTATAGTATTWTGATTTTGATTTTTTTTAATTTATTTTTTTATTAAGTTTATTTATAAAATTTATTTATAATTTTAATTTTGGTTTAATTAGTAAAAAATTTTAATTTAAAATTTAATGAATTCAACAAATATAATTTTCAACTGTTTATCAAAAACATTTTTTTTAGTTTTTATTAAAGGTAAATTCTGCCCCATGAAGATTTAAATGGCTGCAGTATTTTAACTGTACAAAGGTAGCATAATAATTAGTTTTTTAATTGAGGACTGGAATGAAAGAATTAATGAGAAATTAATTTTATTAATTTTAATTTTTAAATTTTATTTCTAGGTAAAAAATCTTAGTTGATTTTTTGGGACGAAAAGACCCTATAGAACTTTATTTAATATTTTTAAATTAAGTTTTAATATTTTATTTATTTTTTAAATTAAATTTTGTTGGGGTGATGGATAAATTAAACTTTATTTTACTTTTACATTAATATATGTTTATTTTGACTTTCACATTTTGTATCAAAAGAAAAAGTTACCTTAGGGATAACAGCGTAATTTTTATGGGGAGTTCATATCTATATAAAAGTTTGCGACCTCGATGTTGAATTAAGATAAATAAAAGAAGAAGTATTTTTTATATTAAGTCTGTTCGACTTTTAAATTCTTACATGATTTGAGTTCAAACCGGTGTAAGCCAGGTTGGTTTCTATCTTGAAATTATTACTTAATTTAGTACGAAAGGACCAATTAGTTTATTATTAATATAAAATTTTATTAAATGAATTGGCAGATATAATGTATTAGATTTAGAATTTAATTAAGTGGTTTTATTCACATTCATTAATCTATTATATTACTTGTTCTTTATTAATTATTTTAGTAATAGTTTCTGTAGGGTTTTTTACTTTATTAGAACGTAAAATTATAGGGTATACACATATACGTAAAGGTCCCAATAAAGTTGGTTACTTAGGCTTATTTCAACCTTTTAGAGATGGAATAAAATTGTTTACCAAGGAACAGTTTTATCCTAAGAATTCAAACTTTTTTATTTATTACATTTGTCCTTCTTTAGGTTTAATTCAATCTTTATTTATTTGGTTATTATTTCCTTATTATGTTAATTGTGTTTATTTTAATTTTGGGTTTTTATTTTTTTTATGTGTTTCGAGATTAGGTGTTTATAGATTAATTGTATGTGGTTGGTCTTCAAATAGAATTTACGCTATTTTAGGTTGTGTTCGTAGAATCTCTCAAGCAATTTCCTATGAAGTTTCTCTCTCTTTAATTTTATTAAGATTTTTTTTATTATGCGACAGATATAATTTAATTAATTTTAATTTAATACAGAATATAAGTTGATTTGTTGTTTTTTCTTTACCTATTTTTTTTTGTTGATTTTCTTGCAGATTAGCAGAAACAAATCGATCCCCATTTGATTTTTCTGAAGGAGAAAGAGAATTAGTTTCTGGGTTTAATGTTGAATATGGTTCTGGGGGATTTGCTCTTTTATTTATTTCTGAATATGCTAGAATTATTTTTATAAGTTTAATTTCTTGTTTAATTTTTTTAGGGGGTGATTTCTTTTCCTTTATATTTTTTGTCAAAATCATCATTATTTGTTTTTTATTTGTCTGAGTTCGATGTTCTCTCCCTCGTTATCGTTATGATAAGTTAATATACCTAGCTTGAAAATGCTATTTACCTATTTCTCTTAACTATATTCTTTTTTTTGTTTTATTAAAGTTAATATTTTTATATCATTTTATTTTGTAAAGTTATTAAATGTTAATCTTTCTTTTATTTTCAAAATAAATTCTTTCTATAAGATAAATAACTTAATTAATAATTTTATCTCATAATTTAACCATAATAGGGTCTAACAAGAAATATATAAAATACAATACTGTTAATACCACACCGGTTAAAATAAATGGTGATTCTACTGGTCGTGCCCCAATTCATGTTAATAACGATACTAAAACAATAAATATTCAATATATATATTGTCTTATTGGGTAGAATGAAATTCCCTTAAACTTTATTTTTATAGAAAAAGGTAAAATTATGAGAATAATAATTGATAAAAATAATGCTATTACTCCCCCTAACTTATTAGGGATGGATCGTAAAATAGCATAAGCAAATAGAAAGTATCATTCTGGTTGAATATGAATTGGTGTTACTATAGGATTAGCATTAATAAAGTTATCTGGATCTGAAAGTAGGTAAGGTTCTGCTAGATTTAGAATAAGTAGTCTGGATATAATAATTACAATTCCTATAATATCTTTAATAGAAAAGTATGGGTGAAAAGGAATCTTATCCACATTAGAATTTAATCCAATTGGATTATTAGACCCAGTTCTGTGSAGAAAAAAAATATGAATCACTCTTATTATTAAAATAATAAATGGTATTAAGAAATGTAATCTAAAAAATCGTGATAGGGTAGCGTTATCTACTGCGAAACCTCCTCATAACCAGTTAACAATCATAGATCCAATATAGGGAATTGCTGATAATAAATTGGTAATAACTGTTGCTCCTCAAAATGATATTTGTCCTCATGGTAATACATATCCTAAGAATGCTGTTGCTATAGTTAGTAATATAAGAATTACTCCTAAAATTCATGTTTTATTATATTTATAAGATCCGTAGTAAATACCACGCCCTGTATGGATATACAAGCAGATAAAAAATAATGATGCTCCATTAGAATGAATTGTTCGTATTAACCAACCGTAGTTTATATCACGAGTGATACTTCTAACAGTATTAAATGCCATTTCTACTGTTGCTGTGTAATGTATAGAAAGTAGAATTCCAGATAAAATTTGCATAATCAAGCATATCCCTAATAATACACCAAAATTTCATCATGCAGACAAATTGATAGGGGCTGGTAAATCAATTACTGAATAATTTATAATTTTAATTAAATGATTAGTTTTTCGATTAGGTTTATTCATTAGTTAATAGATCGTAAAGGTCCTTTGTGGTGTTTAACTATTTTAGTAACTGAAATTATAGTTAGAAGTAAATATATTACTAATATAATTGTTAATATTATCGATTTTTCGTTGTAAATTTTTGTTAGTGAAAAGTTAAAGTTATTAGTCTTTAAAAATTCTTGGTTTTCATTAATTTGGTTTTCAAATATTATTTCATCATAAATAATAATTAAAATAATTGCTAATATAATTATGTTAAATTTAATTTTAAATTTTTCGTTAGAGGCAATTCTTCTTATATACATAAATATAATTAAAAGGCCCCCAATTATTATTATAAAAGTAATTATTGAAAATCAAGATGACGTTATAATTTTATTTATAAAGATAATTACTATAGTAGTTTGTATAAGCAAAACTAACCCTATTGATATCGGATTATTTATAATTAAAACAATAGATGAAAAAATTATTATAATTTTTATTATTATTATCTTAATATCAGCTAATAGTTTATATAAAATTTAATCTTTGGAAGCTTAAGAAGTATGTTAAATACTTTGCTGATGTTTTAAAAGGAAATATTACCTTAATTTTGACTTACAAAATCATTATTTTTATTAAATTACTAAAACTAATGAATTTTTTTTGTGTATATATATTTTTTATAGGATTATTTTGCTTAATTTTAATTCGCAAACATATTTTATTATGTCTTATTAGCTTAGAATTTGTAGTTCTTTCCTTGTTTTTAATAATTTTAATTTATTGTTTAATATTAAATTATACTTTTTATATTTATCTTATTATAATAACTTTTTATGTTTGTGAGGGTGTTTTAGGTTTAAGAATTCTTGTTTATATAATTCGTTGTCATGGGAATGATTATTTGTCAAGTATATTTTTATGATAAAATTATTTATTTATACTCTCTTTATAATCCCTTATTTTTTTTTTAATTATTCTTGAAACTTATTTCAATTCACAATTTTGTTCTTAATATTGTTATTTATTAGTTTTTCTGGGTTTTCATTTTTTTCAATAATTTCTTATAATTATGGAGTTGATTATTATTCTTATGGATTAATTATCTTAAGAATATTAATTATTTCTTTGATAATTATCTCAAGAAATTCTATTAAAAATACTTATACTAAAAATTTTTTTTTATTTATTAATTTGATTTTATGTCTTTCACTTATTTTAGTTTTTAGTTCAATAAATATATTGATTATGTATTTATTCTTTGAATTTAGATTAATTCCTTTATTAGTTTTGGTTTATACTTGGGGTTACCAACCTGAACGTTTAATTTCTGGTTTATATTTATTTTTTTATACTTTATTTGCTTCTTTACCTTTTCTTTTAGTTATTATTAATTTAATATCTACAGATATATCATTATATTTTGATATAGAGTTTTTTATTCCTTACAGATTTTTTATTCATATATTTATATTTTTTGCTTTTATAGTTAAATTACCTATATATATAGTTCATTTTTGGTTACCAAAAGCTCACGTCCAAGCTCCAGTTTCAGGTTCAATAATTTTAGCAGGCTTATTATTAAAAATTGGGGGTTATGGATTTATTCGTTTTATAACTTTGCATGAGCTATCTTTTTTAAATTTTAATTATATTTGATTTTCTTTTTCTTTAATAGGCTGCATTTTAGTAAGAATAATTTGTTTAATCCAAGGTGATGTAAAATGCTTAATCGCCTATTCTTCTGTAGCTCATATAAGTATATGTTTAATTGGTTTATTAACAATAACTAAGTGAGGTTTATTAGGTTCTTTTCTTATAATACTTTCTCATGGTCTTTGCTCTTCTGGGTTGTTTTGTCTTGCAAATTTTTCTTATGAACGTTATAGTAGTCGATCATTTTTTCTTAATAAAGGTTTAATCAATTTAATACCTAGAATATCTTTAATATGATTTTTATTTTGTAGTTTTAATATAAGTTGCCCACCAAGTTTAAATTTCTTTAGAGAAGTTTTTATTATTAATAGAATAATTATATACTGATCTAATTCATTTTTTTATTTTTTATTTATTTCCTTTTTTTCTGCTTGTTTTAGATATTTTCTTTATAGTTATCTACAACATGGTTTACCACACCTGTTTTATTGTTATTCTTTAGGGTTGGTTCGAGAATTTTTATTAATATTTATTCATTTGGTTCCTTTAATTATTTTAATTTTAAGACTAAACTTTTTTTTTTAAATTGAATTAGTTTATAGAAAAATAAGGAATTGTGGATTCCTGGAACCTTTATAGTAGGATTCAATCTGGTAAAATTTAATTTTTATATGTATTGATTTTTTATTATATTCTTTCTTTTTTTTTTTTTTTTTTTTTTTTCACTACTATTTTTAATTAATGATTATTGTTTATTTTTGGAGTGAGAAATTTGTAGTATAAATTCATTTGGTGTTTTTTATTTGTTGGTTTTTGATTGGATTTCTTTATTATTTATTTCAGTAGTTTTATTTATTTCTTCTATGGTTATTATTTATAGATCAGATTATATAGGTTTATATAGATATTCTAGAACTCGTTTTTTGTTTTTAGTTATTTTATTTATTATAAGTATATTATTAATAATTATTAGCCCTAATTTGTTAAGTATTTTGTTGGGGTGGGACGGTTTAGGTATAGTTTCTTATTGCCTTGTAATTTATTATAATTCAATAAAAAGTTATCTTTCTGGTATAATTACTTGTTTAACTAATCGTTTAGGTGATATTGGATTATTGATTTCTATTTGTTGGTTAATATCTTATGGAAGTTGACATTTTATGTTTTATTTAGATTTTTATTCTGATTATATTTTTTATATATTAATTATTTCTTCTTTTACTAGGAGAGCCCAAATTCCTTTTTCCTCTTGGCTCCCAGCTGCTATAGCAGCTCCAACACCTGTTTCTTCTTTAGTCCATTCATCTACGTTAGTTACTGCAGGTGTTTATTTATTAATTCGTTTTTTTAATCAGTTTAATTTTAATAATATATATATATTATTTTTAAGTTTAACTACTATACTTATGTCTTCTTTTTGTGCTAATTATGAGTTTGATTTAAAAAAAATTATTGCTTTATCAACATTAAGACAGTTAGGTTTAATAATAAGTTCTTTATTTCTAGGGATAGTTAATCTATCCTTTTATCATCTATTAAGTCATGCAGTTTTTAAGTCTCTTCTTTTTCTTTGCTCTGGTATTATAATTTATTACATAAATAACAATCAAGATATTCGTCTTATAGGTCTTATAGGAAATTTTCTTCCATTTACTACTTCTTGTTTTAATATTTCTTCATTGGCTCTTTGTGGTTTTCCTTTTCTTTCTGGTTTTTATTCTAAGGATCTTATTGTTGAGCTAATAAGAATAAATTTTATTAATTTTTTTGTTTTTTTAATATTTTATTTTTGTTTAGGTTTAACAGCTTGTTATAGAATTCGTTTATTTTACTATTCTGTATTCTTTAAAAATAAGCATTTTTCTTTATGTTTAGTTTTTGAAAAATTTTGTTACATAAGTTATAGAATTTTTTTTTTAACTTTTTTTTCTGTTTTTTTTGGTTGTTTAATAATATGATTATTGAGACTTGATTTAGTTTATATTATTATTCCTATTTATTTAAAATTAAGTTCTTTATTATTTGTTTTTTTAGGGTTTTTAGTTGGGATGGAGTTATCTTTAATAAAATCATATTTTTTTAAGATGTATTACTACATATTTTCTAATATGTGGTTTATATATAGTTATTCTTATTATTTATTTTTTTGTTTTTATATGCTTTCCTTTAATTGTAGTTCTATAGTTAATTGAGGTGAATATTATGGTTCTATAGGTATTTCATATTATTTATTAAATATTTCGAATATATTCCAATACTATATATTAAGAAATATAAAGATTTTTTTATTATCTTTTATACTTTGATTAATTATTTTTATTTATTTTATTAGCTTAAGTTAAGAGTTTTGTATTGAAGATACACAGGTGGATTTATTCCTTAAAATAAATTCATAAGATCATTAATCTTTTTTTTTAATGAAAATAAAATGTTTTTTAAACTATATGAATTAAGAGATAAACGGATTTCAACCGCTTTAAAAATTAGTTAGCAGCTATTTTTATTTCATAATCTCTTTTAATTGGAAATTATTTCAATTTTTTTATTAACAATAAAATACCTCTATTTTGGTTTCAATTAAAACATGGGAATATTTATTTCCTAATTTTAGGTCGAAACTAAAGGTTTATTTTACTTCTTTGTTAAGATTAAATTAAGATTAGTTCTTAAACACCTTTTGAATGCAAATCAAATATTATAATTAAATATAATCCTAATTATTTTGTTCAATTAAGTATACCATTAGTTCATTCATGGTATAGTCCTATAATGAGAATTATAATAAATAATGTTCTTGTTATTAATCATAATTTAATTAATGATCTTTTAATAGTAAGTGTTATTGGTAAAATAATAATGATTTCAATATCAAAAATTAAAAAAATAACTGCAATTAAAAAAAAATGTATTGAGAATGGTAGTCGTTTAAATGCTATAGGGTTGAACCCACATTCGAATGGGGTAGATTTTTGTAAATCAATAATTGTTTTTTTTCTAATTGTTATAATTAATATTAAAATTACTAGTACAATAATTATAATAATTAATAAATTTTTTATTGAAAGATACATTATTTATTTTCTTTTGAAACTTTTAAGTTGGAAGCTTAATATACTTTTTATATTAAATAAATTAGCCACCTCATCAATAAATTCTTATATACAAGAATAGTCATACTACATCTACAAAGTGTCAGTATCAAGCTGATGCCTCGAATCCTACATGGTGGTTTTTTGAGAAGTGTAAATTTAAATTTCGTGTTGCTGATACTATAATAAATATAGTTCCAATAATTACATGAATTCCGTGAAATCCTGTTGCTAAAAAAAATGTTGACCCATATACTGAGTCTGAAATACAAAATGGTGATTCAATATATTCATATAGTTGTATTAGTGAAAAGTATAGTCCTAATATAATTGTAATTATTATTGCTTGATTTATTTTTGTGTAATTTTTTATAATTAGTGCATTATGAGCTCATGTAATTGAGATACCAGATCTTAATAAGATTATTGTATTTAATATTGGAATATTAATAGGATTAAAGGTAATAATTCCTATTGGTGGTCATTTTATCCCCAACTCTATAGTTGGTGCTAATCTTCTATGAAAAAATGATCAAAAAAATCTTACAAAAAATATGATTTCAGATAAAATAAATATTATTATTCCTACTTTTATTGATTGTATTACCTTAAATGTATGGATTCCTTGAAATCTTGATTCTCGGGTAACATCTCGTCATCATTGAATTATAGTTAAAATAATAATTGTATTTCCAATAATTATAGTCATATAAAATGAATTATTAAATCATATTACTATTCCTGTTAATGTTGTTATAACTCCAATAGTTCCTGTAATTGGTCATGGTCTTTTATCAACTAAATGAAATGGGTGGTTATTCATAAATTTAAATTTCTCTAGAGTATAATGTTATAAGTGTTATAAATACATAAGATTGAATTAAAGCAACTGCAAGTTCGAAAATAATAAGAGTAATAAAAATAACAAAAGTTAAAATTAACACTATTATTGATGTATTTCTTCCTAATAAAGATATTAATAAGTGTCCTGCAATTATATTAGCTGTTAATCGTACAGCTAAGGATCCTGGTCGAATGATATTTCTTACTGTTTCAATTATAACTATAAAAGGTATAAGGATAGGAGGGGTACCATTAGGCACCAAATGACAAAATATTCTGTTAGTTTTTTTTATCCACCCAAACATTATTAATGATATTCATATCGGTAATGCAATTGTTAAAGAGAAAGTTAAATGTGCAGAAGAAGTAAATACATACGGTATTAATCCTATAAAATTATTATATAAAATTAATATAAATATTCTAATTATAATTAAATTAGTTCCTTTATATTTTATTAATATAGATATTTCTTTATTTAGTGTTATTATTATTATTTTATATAATAATCTGATTTTATTTTCTGTTAACCAAAGTTTATATGGTATTATTATAATAAAAATAAATGTTCTTAATCAGTTTATAGATAGTATTCCTGTACATGGGTCGAATACTGAAAAAAGATTGTTTATCATATTCAGGCTAAATTTTTTTTAGTAAACTTTTTATTAAATTTGAAAAATTTTGTTGTATTAAAATATATTAAATATAAACATATAATAAATCTTGAAATAAATATAATTATTAGTATTGTTCATCATATAGGTGATATTTGAGGCAAAAAGATTATTTACTAAATATTTTTAAAGTGACAAATTAATGTTTTAAATTAAACTAAATCTTTCCATTAAGAGTATACGCTACTATACTATAATTTAGTTTAAGAGACCAATTCTTGCGTTTAAGAAACTTAATGAATATTTTTTGATTCAGTTGATAAATGAATTTATATTGATTCTTTCTAGTATAATTGGTATAAATCTGTGGTTTGCTCCACAGATTTCAGAGCATTGACCAAAAAATAAACCAGGTCGTCTTATTATAAAGTTTCCCTGGTTAATTCGTCCAGGAGTAGCATCTACTTTAATACCTAAAGCTGGGATAGTTCAGGAGTGAATAACATCTGATGATGTTAATAAAATTCGTGTTTGTGTATTGTAAGGGAGAATAATTTTATTATCTGTTTCTAATAAGCGGAATTCATTACTAATTTCCTTAGATGGTTTTATGTAGGAGTCAAACTCAATATTTTTAAAATCTGAATATTCATATGATCAATATCATTGATGCCCAATAGTTTTAATTGAAACTAATGGATTTCTAGTTTCTTCTAATAAATACAAAATTTTTAGAGATGGTAAAGCAATAAAAATTAATACGATTGCGGGCATGATTGTTCAAATGAGTTCAATATTTTGATTTTCTAATATAAACCGGTTATTAAATTTTTTAATTATAATTGATAGTATTATGTATCCCACTATAATTATAATTATAAGAATAATTATTATTGTATGATCATGGAATATAATTAATTGTTCTATTATAGGTGAATTTGCATTTTGAAAATTTAAATTTGATCATGTTGCGATTTCTAACAAAATATATTTATTTATTCTTAAATCTTAATCTTAATGCATTTATCTGCCATATTAGATTTATTTTAAAATTATGGGTAACTCTAGGTATGAATGTTCTTCAGGTGGTGTTTTTTGAAATCATTCAATTGATCTATTGTTATTTACATTGAATATTACTATTCGTTTAGCAATTATTCTTTCTCAAATAATATATATTAATATTAACACTCTAATCAAAGATATAATTCTTCCTAATGAAGAGATAATATTTCATGATGTATATACATCTGGGTAATCAGAATATCGTCGAGGAAATCCTCTTAACCCTAAGAAGTGTTGAGGGAAAAAAGTTATATTAACACCTAAGAATATCATAGAAAATTGAATTTTTAATCATTTAGGGTTTATTATTACTCCCATTAATAATGGGTGTCATTGAGCAAATCCTGCTATAATAGCAAATACCGCTCCTATCGAAAGAACATAGTGGAAGTGTGCTACAACATAATATGTATCATGTAAAATTAGATCAATAGAAGAATTAGATAAAATAATTCCAGTTAATCCTCCTATTGTGAATAAAAATACAAATCCATAAGCTCATAAAAGTGATACTCTTTTTTTAATAATAATACCGTTTATTGTAGCTAATCAACTAAATACTTTAATACCAGTGGGTACTGCAATAATTAATGTTGCTGATGTAAAATAAGCTCGTGTGTCTACGTCTATACCTACAGTAAATATATGATGAGCTCATACTACAAATCCCAACAAACCAATTGATATTATAGCGTATACTATTCCAATATATCCAAATGATTCATTTTTTCCTCTTTCTTGTGTTACAATATGTGAAATTAATCCAAACCCTGGAAGAATAAGAATGTATACTTCAGGGTGTCCAAAGAATCAAAATAAGTGTTGATATAAAATGGGGTCTCCCCCCCCAGATGGATCAAAGAATGACGTATTAATATTACGGTCAGTAAGTAACATTGTGATAGCACCAGCTAAAACTGGAAGAGAAAGAAGTAATAAAATTGCAGTAATAAATACTGATCACACAAATAAGGATACCCGGTCTATGCTTATAGTTTCAGGACGCATATTGATTACTGTAGTAATAAAATTAACTGCTCCTAAGATTGACGAAATACCTGCTATGTGAAGTGAAAAAATTGTTAAGTCTACACTACTTCCTGAGTGTGCAATATTACTAGCTAGGGGTGGATATACTGTTCATCCCGTTCCTGCTCCTATTTCAATTATTGATCTTATTAGTAATAAGGTTAAAGATGGTGGTAAAAGTCAGAATCTTATATTATTTATCCGTGGGAATGCCATATCAGGTGCTCCGATTATTAATGGTAATAACCAGTTTCCGAACCCTCCAATTATAATTGGTATAACTAAGAAAAAAATTATGATAAATGCATGAGATGTAACAATAACATTATATATTTGATCATTATTAAAAAATGGTCCTGGTTGAGTTAGTTCAATACGAATTATTACTCTTAGTATTATTCCTAAAATACCTGCTCAGATCCCAAAAATGAAATATATTGTTCCAATATCTTTATGATTTGTGGAGAATAATCATTTATTCATGTTGAAATGTCTGATTAGGTGATAAATTGTAAATTTATTTATGAGTTATTAACTCTTTCAATATATTATGGTTTTATAGTTTATAAAAATATTAAATTGCAAATTTAAAGTTGATTAATTTCTAAAACTTAATTTAAGATATTTTATTTTCAACTTTGAAGGCTGATAGTTTTTTTAACTTAAAGTCTTGGTTTTAATTTTACCAAGACATTTATAAGTAAGGTTTGATTATGAACATAATTGGAAGTGTCATTATATTAATCGAAATAAAAATTATTGAAGTTTCATTTGAATTAAATAATTTAATTTTATTTATTAATGAATTATTTATTAATGATAAAAATGTTATTCGTAAATACAAAAATATAATTAGCAATGAAATTATTACTATAACTGAAATTATAAAAATAAAATTTATTCTAATTAAATATCATATTACTATATATTTAATTGAAAATCCTATTAATGGAGGCATTCCACCTATTGACAATAAAATAATTCATAGGGATATCCTGTTAATAATAGTTTCAGAAAAAACTATCTGGTTAATATAATTTACATTATATGTATTTAGTACTCATACTATTATAAATAATAATATTGAATAGATTATTAAGTATATAGTTCATACTAAATTAAATTTTAATACTGACATAATAAAACCTATATTAAAAATAGATGAATAACCAATAATTTTTTTTATAGAATTTTGATTTAATCCTATAGTAGCTCCCACTACTACGGTAAGTAAAACAATAATTCTTATTTTGTTACTTAAGTATCTTATTATAGTAATTGGTGCAATTTTATTAATTGTTAATATAATTAATACTATTTTTAAATCTAACCCTTCAATTACAGTTAAAACTCAGTTATGAAATGGAGCTACTCCTGCCTTAATCAATAGTGCTGCTGTTAATATATAATCATAATTATAATCTCCCTTTATAATTATGATTAATATTCTTAGCATTAATATTGCTGATCTAATTCTTTGTACAATAAAATATTTCATAGTGGATTCAGATGAAATTATTATTTTATTAATTATTAAAGGAATAAATGAAACTAAAGAAATCTCTAAACCACATCAAACTGCAATTCAATTTCTAGATCTAATAGATATTATAATTCCTATTGATATTGTTGTTAAAAAAAGTATTTTACTTGAATTTATAATAATTAAAAAGAAGAAGATTTTACTTCTATATTTAGGGTATGAACCTATTAGCTTTTATTAGCTTATCTTTTTGTAATTAAATGTATGATGCATATTGAATTTTGATTTCAAAAGTTAAGTTTAATTCTTAAATTTACAATGAAAATAATTTAAAATTATATAATTTATTCTATCAAAATAACCCTTTACTCAGGCATTTCATT